ATTTGTAATACGTGAATAACAAAATACGGATTAAGGCCCTTAGATCTATTTCCTTCGTCGAAAAAGGGACAGAATTGTCTAAACCCCTTTTCTTGTTATGTTCGTTAGGTTCAAGTCTGACGAGAATAATATTCTACGACTAACAACTCATTTATTTTTAAACCGATCCATTTACTATCTATTATTTGATTTACTAAGCCTTTATATTGGAATGAGTCAATAGTCAAATGGTTTGGTACTCCTTCCTGAGGAGATGAAGCAATATAATTTTGAATCAGAGCTTTTGATCTTTGTTTATCCTTCGTAGTAATAATATCTCGGGGTTTGCAACGATAACTTGGTATATCCACTATATGACCATTAACTAAAATATGTCTATGGTTAACTAATTGCCTGGCTCCGGGAATGGTCGAAGCCATACCCAATCGAAAAAGGATATTATCCAACCGCATCTCAAGTAGTTGTAGTAAAACCTGGCCTGTTGACCCTTTTGCTTTTCCAGCGATATGCACATATCTAAGTAATTGTCGCTCTGTCAGACCATAATGAAAACGCAATTTCTGTTTTTCTTCTAAACGAATACGATATTGCGATCTTTTCCCGGAACGCAATGGGTTTTTAAGATCACTTCCGGATCTAGGTCTTTTACTAGTTAATCCCGGTAAAGCCCCCAGACGGCGTATTTTTTTGAAACGAGGTCCTCGGTAACGAGACATAAAGTAAAGACTCCTTTTTATTTTATTGAAATTTCATTCATTTTACAGAAGAAATCAAAATTAAGACTGAACTAAAGAATAAACAAAGCAAAGCGAAATCTATATCGAATGAAATGTATTGTGTTAATATCCAGATTTTTTGTTGTATATATATATATATAGAAGATTAAGGCTCTGTTTTATGATTTATTATATATATAAAATATAAATCTAATTGGATCTAATCAACTTTTTTTTAGAATTACCACGACATAATAGATTAGTGACTCAACGTTTGTAGAAATGGAGAGGAGAGATTCTCAATTATGGAAAAATCGATAGAGAAAAAAGCCGGCTATCGGACTCGAACCGATGACCATCGCATTACAAATGCGATGCTCTAACCTCTGAGCTAAGCGGGCTCACATAACAGAAATAATGCATAGGAATTCAAGAGACTACCAGATCCCCGCTATTAGCTGTAAAGTTCGTATGAACTATATATATATTATATATTTAATATAAACTATTTAATATAAACTATATATTATATATTCTAGTTCATAATTCTATCCATAACATAATATAACTAATAAAAAAATATAAAATTAATATGCAAATTAATATTAATAATATATTTAATAAATAAATAGAATAATATGACTAAATAGAATTCTATTCTAATAATGTAACAGATCTAATAATGTAACAGAAATAAAATATCTGACTAATTTCAATTTTATTATTATACATAATAATTATTGATGATATACATTTACATTGCTGTTATTTTTATATTTTTTAGATTTCGAATTTATTATATTATATAATGGAATGTAAAAAATATATATTAAGTATATATATTAAATTAAGATAAATAATGTAAATTCGAAATCTAAAAAAAGAAATTTTTTTTTCAATATCTTATTATTAGAAATTATTATAAAAAATTTCTTTTTTTAGATTTGAGAATAGTTATAACAAATAAGGTTAATTATATTCATATTATAGTGGATCAGTCCTAAGAAAAGTATAAAATAAGGATAAAGATACAACAATAAAAATTATAATAAGACATTCCTCTGATTTCGTTCGAAAAAGGATGAAGATAGGACAAAAAAAACAATAAGGAAGAATATCGACCCTTCCAGTATTCCAAAGCACACTCTAAAAATAAAAGGGGAGGGGGATGTATATATATGTGGTATATACCTCTCTATATTGAATTGTGGATACATCAATGATAGAATCATTTCTGATTGAAACAAAGATGATTCATACAATAGAGGTGGAACGAGAGGGGATAGCCAAAAAAATAAAATAGGCATACACAATTTTTTAATATAGGAATCATTATATAATGAACTCAATGGTTCCAAGATAAATGAAAAAGTTGGGTAAAATTACAACTGGATCCTTGTCTAAAAGTCTAAAAGGGGATATGGCGAAATTGGTAGACGCTACGGACTTGATTGGATTGAGCCTTAGTATGGAAACCTGCTAAGTGAAAACTTCCAAATTCAGAGAAACCCTGGAACTAAAAATGGGCAATCCTGAGCCAAATCTTTCTTTTTTGAAAAACAAGGGTTTAAAAAAGAGAATAAAAAAGGATAGGTGCAGAGACTCAATGGAAGCTGTTCTAACGAATGGAGTTGACTACGTTGCGTTGGTAACTCAAATTCTTCTATAACAAAAAATGATTAATAGGACGAGAATAAAGAGAGAGTCCCATTCTACATGTCAATACCGACAACAATGAAATTTATAGTAAGAGGAAAATCCGTCGACTTTAGAAATCGTGAGGG